TATCCCAAACAGAATTCCCCAAAGATTGGTTAACAGATGGGATTCAGATAAAGATTCTATTCCCTTTTTGTCTAAAACCTTGGCGAAGATCTAAGGTACGACATAGAGATTCAACGAAAAAAAAAATAAAAAAAGAAAATTTTTGTTTTTTAACAATATGGGGAATGGAAGCGGAACTTCCCTTCGGTTCTCCCCGAAAACGAACTTCTTTTTTTGAACCCATTGGTAAAGAACTCGAAAGAAAATTTWGAAAAGTCMAAAAGAGATTTTTTCTAGCTCTAAGAGTTTTAAAAGAAATAAGAAGGGGGTCTCAACAAATTTCAAAAGAAAAAAAAGAAAAAACACAACAGGTCATGAAAATTATTCTAGTTATAAAACGAATAATAAAAGAATTAGAAAAGGTGAATCCCATTTTATTATTTGAGTTGAGGAAAGTAAAAGTATATGAACCAAACGAAAATGAAAAAGATTCTAAAATAAATAATAAAATTCATCACGAATCAACCACTCTAATTCGATCTATGAATTGGACAAATTATTCACTCATAGAAAAAAAAATGAAAGACCTTTCTGATAGGATAATTACAATCAGAAATCAAATAAAAGGAATCACAAAAGAAAAGAAAAAAAAAATTATAACTTATGGTGATAAAAGATTGGAATCACAGAAATATATTTGGCAGATACTCAAAAAAAACAATACCCGATTAATGCGTAAATTACATTATTTTATGAAATCTCTCATTGAAAAAGTATACATGGATATTGTGCTGTGTACCATTAACATTCCCAGGACCCGTGTACAACTTTTCTTTGAATCAACAAAAAAAATAAAAAAAATGATCAATAAACTCATTTACAACGATGAAACAAACCGAGAAGAAATTGATGAAACAAATAAAAATACAATGAACTTTATTTCAACTATCAAAAATGCGGTTTCGAATACTAATAATAATTTAAATAATTATTTAAATTATTATTATGACTTATCTTTCTTGTCACAAACATATGTATTTTATAAATTATCACAAACCCAATTATTAAACAAGAATCACTTGAGATCTGTACTTCAAGATCATGGAACCCATGATTATCTGAGGGATAAAATAAAGGATTATTATATAACACTAGGAATATTTGATTACGCATCAAGGCATAAGAAAATGAAAAAGTCCGAAATCAATGAATGGAAAAACTGCTTAAAAGGCCATTCTCAATATAACCTATCACAGACCGAATGGTCTCGATTAGTACCAAAAAAATGGCGAAATAGAATCAATCAACGTCGTACCATTCAAAATCAAGAACCTATGAAATTGGATTCATATAAAAAGGAAAAAGACCAATTAATTCATTACATGAAAAAGGATTCTTTTTTAGTGGATTTATTAATGAATAAAAAAGAAAAAGTGAAAAAACACTACAGATATGATCTTTTATTACAAAAATATATGAATTGCGGAGATAACGAAGATTCCTATATTTCTGGATCGAAATTACAGGTAAAGAGGAACGGAGAAATTCCATATAATTTCAATACATCGAAATCCAACTCATTTTATATATTGGTAAGTACAGCCATTAGTAATAGTAATTATCTAGAAGCGAAATATATTATTGGTGCGGACAAAAATCTGGATAGAAAATATTTTGATTGTAGAATTCTTAAGTTTTGCCTTAAAAAGAATATCAATAGTGAGACTTTGACGAATGCGCGTATCGGCGCCAAGATTGATAATATCAAGATTAATCAAAATACTAAGACTGGAATTAAGAAGTATCAAACTTATAAAGAAATCAACCTATCTAATAAAAAAAAAAAACTTTTTGATTGGATGGGAATGAATCGCGAAAAGTTATATCATAATCGGACCATATCATATCTAAAATCTTGGTTCCTCCCAGAACTTGTGATATTCTTTGATACATATAAGATTAAACCATGGATTATACCAATACAATTATTTCTTTTCGATTCTTATAGAAATGAAAATTTTAGTTATATATTAACTAATCAAGAAGAATATCTTGAATTAAAAAAAGCTAACCAAGAAAAAAATGAACAACAAGGCAAAAGAGGTCTTGGATCAGATCTACGACAAGAAAATACAAAAAAATATGTTCAAGAAGATTCTTCGCAATCAAACATTAAAGAGTATAGAAAAAAATTCAAGAGCAACAAGGAAGCAGAACTCCATTTATTCCTGAGCAAATATTTCCTTTTTCAATTAAGATGGGAGGACCCTCTGAATAAAACAATGATCGAAAATATCAAGGTATATTGTCTCCTACTTAGACTGATGGATCCGAGGGAAATTTCTATATCTTCGATTAAAAGAGGGGAGACGCGTTTGGATATAATGCTGATTAAGAAGGATTTTACTATTAAAGAATTGATAAAAGGGGGAATATTTGTTATCGAACCGATTCGTCTATCTAGAAAAAGGGATGGGCATTTTATTATATATCAAACGATAAGTATTTCATTGGTCGATACGAATAAAAATCAAAGCAAAACTACTAGAAAATACAAAAAACAAATATATGTTAATAAGAAGAAGAATTTCGACGGATCCGTTGTACAACATAGCACTACACTTGTGAATATAGAAAAAAATCATTATGATTTTCCTGTTCCAGAAAATATTCTATCTTCTAGACGTCGCAGAGAATTAAGAATTCTAATTTCTCTCAATTCTCGGAATGTTTTGGATAAAAATCCAATATTTTGCAACGAAAACAAGAAAAAAAATTGTCGACAATTTATTAATGAAGATAAATACGTTAATACAGACGCAAACATATTTATTAAATTCAAACAGTTTCTGTGGCCCAATTATCTATTAGAAGATTTAGCTTGTATGAATCGCTATTGGTTTGATACTAATAATGGCAGCCGTTTCAGTATGTTAAGGATACATATGTATCCGCGATTCCGAATTAGTCGAATTTAGTTAAGTTAATAATTTAATAATAGGGATATTCCCTGTATATTGAAGTATATTGAATAATATTTTCGATAGATGTCGAAATATGTATGCATCCCCTTTTTTACATTCTGATACACGATATTATTTTATTTAAGGGCATATCAATTGAATTAGATCTAGTAAGAAAAAGGAGAGTCATAATCCTCTTAAATTAGATAAAAAAAAAAAAAAATTATTCTCTTTAGTAAATGTGGAGTGGAAATGTATTATATTTCTTTTTCTTTCTACCCAAATCTAATTTTGATAGAAAGAAGTGTTGTATATGGATAAATATAAACTTTTATGTATACCAGATTAAAACGACCGACATAATCATAATAATATAATATTGATTTATATTATTTTTCCTGATCGGTAAAACAATATAAATCAATATAAATAAAGAAAAAAAAATAGAAGAATTTATGGTCAAAAATTTATTCATCTTCATCTCAGTTATTGCACAAGAAGAAAAAGAAGAAACAAAGGGATCTGTTGAATTTCAAGTATTCAGTTTCACCAATAAGATACGTAGACTTACTTCGCATTTGGAATTGCACAAAAAGGATTTTTTATCGCAAAGAGGTTTGCGAAGAATTCTGGGAAAACGTCAACGGCTGCTGGCTTATTTGTCAAAGAAAAACAGAATACGTTATAAGAAATTAATAAGTCAATTGAATATTCGGGAGCCAAAAACTCGTTAATTTCAATTTAACGATTCGTTTGAATTTATTTAGTTATTAGATTTGTCATTTTGATGAAACCTCGTTTTGATAAATTCATGGAATAATGAATTAGGGAAGAAAAGATATGACTATACCGCCCACAAGAAAAGACCTCATGATAGTCAATATGGGCCCTCACCACCCATCGATGCACGGTGTTCTTCGACTGATCGTTACTCTCGATGGTGAAGACGTTATTGACTGTGAACCCGTATTGGGCTATTTACACAGGGGGATGGAAAAAATAGCGGAAAATCGAACAATTATACAATATCTGCCTTATGTAACACGTTGGGATTATTTAGCTACTATGTTTACGGAGGCAATAACAGTAAACGCACCAGAACAATTAGGAAATGTTCAAGTACCTCAAAGGGCCAGTTATATCAGAGTAATTATGCTGGAGCTGAGTCGTATAGCTTCTCATTTGTTATGGCTTGGACCTTTCATGGCGGATATCGGTGCGCAAACGCCCTTTTTCTATATATTTAGAGAGAGAGAATTGCTATATGATCTATTCGAAGCTGCCACAGGTATGCGAATGATGCATAATTATTTCCGTATCGGAGGAGTAGCTGCTGATCTACCTCATGGCTGGCTAGATAAATGCTTGGATTTCTGCGATTATTTTTTATCGGAGGTTGTTGAATATGAAAAACTTATTACGAGGAATCCCATTTTCTTGGAACGGGTTGAGGGGGTGGGCATTATTGGCGGAGAGGAAGCAATAAATTGGGGTTTATCCGGGCCAATGTTACGAGCTTCCGGGATCGAATGGGATCTTCGTAAAGTTGATCATTATGAATGTTACAATGAATTCGATTGGGAAGTCCAGTGGCAAAGGGAAGGAGATTCATTAGCTCGTTATTTAGTACGAATCGGCGAAATGAGAGAATCCATAAAAATTATTCAACAGGCTCTAGAGGGAATTCCGGGGGGACCCTATGAGAATTTAGAAGTTCGGCGCTTTGATAGAGCAAATAATGTCGAATGGAATGATTTTGAATATAGATTCATTAGCAAAAAACCCTCGCCTCATTTTGAATTGTCGAAACAAGAACTTTATGTAAGAGTAGAAGCCCCAAAAGGGGAATTGGGAATTTATTTGATAGGAAATAATAGTGGTTTCCCCTGGAGATGGAAAATTCGTCCACCCGGTTTCATCAATTTGCAAATTCTCCCTCAGCTAATTAAAAGAATGAAATTGGCCGATATTATGACGATACTAGGTAGTATAGATATCATTATGGGAGAAGTTGATCGTTGAAATGATAATTGGCACGACAGAGGTACAAGCTATCAATTCGTTTTCTAAATCGGAATCCTTAAAAGAAGTCTATAGACTTATCTGGTTGTTTGTCCCTAGTTTGACCCTTATACTGGGAATCACAATAGGTGTACTAGTAATTGTATGGTTAGAAAGAGAAATATCTGCAGCGATACAACAACGTATTGGGCCTGAATATGCCGGTCCATTGGGAATTCTTCAAGCCTTAGCGGATGGGACTAAACTACTTTTTAAAGAGGACCTTCTTCCATCTAGAGGAGATATTCGTTTGTTTAGTATTGGACCATCTATAGCGGTTATATCAATTCTACTAAGTTATTTAGTAATTCCTTTTGGGTATCGACTTGTTTTAGCCGATCTCAGTATAGGCGTTTCTTTATGGATCTCAATTTCAAGCGTTGCTCCCATTGGGCTTCTTATATCAGGATATGGGTCGAATAATAAATATTCTTTTTTGGGTGGTCTACGAGCTGCTGCTCAATCTATTAGTTATGAAATACCATTAACTTTATGTGTGTTGTCAATTTCTCTACGTGTGATTCGTTAGAACATGAAACTTGACTCCTCCTATCCTAGAAATGCATAAAAGGGGGAGGGCAAATGTATTGAATGGATATCCTCATTTTTTTTATTTATTCCATTCAGGTCGATGAATTAAACCAGATAGTCATATGAGTGAAACAAAACAACAACTTATAAATTTGTAGTAAGGATATATAATCTCATTCCCTATATACAAGGTAAACTGTTTATCCCAAGATTCTTTGATGAGTTATCATATCTTGAAGCGGGTGCAAAAGATCAATTGGATGACTATTACTGTCTTGTATGTATTACCATATTGATTGGGGATCAATCAAAAATATCAGTGAACTGTTAGGAACACCAAGGTACATAAAGGATTTAGTAATGGAGATAATGTACGGTATCAAAAAAGAGGTATTTCCACATAAAACGAATCATAATAGGGGTTTTAAGTTAGTAGAAACGATTGAGTAGTAGTTCCCAACGATTCCGGTCTAGAGTATGCTCCTATTCACTGATTAAATAAATGACTACCAAGAACGAATTAATCCTTATATTATATGTATCTATTTTTCAGAGTACACTCTTTTGAGAAATTAAGAACAGGAGAAAAATAAATAGAATGGGAATAAAATCTTTATGGATTTTTCCCCTATTTACTTTACACTTATACCAATGTAATTCTTATTATATATGAGTTATATAGTGCTGAATTCTTTATATCTATTTATTGATATAATGAGTATTTTATGGAAGAATTAAGTTATTACCGAGTAGAGATTTTTTTTATTATAAGGAATGAGATCAATTCGGAAGCGCTCCTTTTTGTTAGTTTAGCAGACAGAATTTCGTTGGTCTAATTTTGGACTCCCCAATGTATTTTTATTCTATATTATCCTCCAAGAATACTGATAATACTCAACCGGTCCTTCCATTTTTTGTGGCCATAGAGGAGCCGTATGAAGCTGAAGTTTCATGTACGGTTTTGGAATAGCGATAGGAACAGTGATGTTATTATCGACTATAATTATCTAACAGTTTAAGTACAGTTGATATAGTTGAGGTACAGTCCAAATATGGTATTTGGGGATGGAATCTGTGGCGTCAACCTATAGGGTTTTTTGTTTTTCTAATTTCTTCTCTAGCAGAATGTGAGAGATTACCCTTTGATTTACCAGAAGCAGAGGAGGAATTAGTAGCAGGTTATCAAACCGAATACTCAGGTATCAAATACGGTTTATTTTATGTTGCTTCTTATCTAAATCTATTGGTTTCTTCATTATTTGTAACCGTTCTTTATTTAGGTGGGTGGAATTTTTTTATTCCGCACATATCCATTTCTGGGCTTTTCGCAATAAATAAAATAGCTGGAGTCTTTGGAATGACAATTGGTATCTTTATTACATTAGCTAAAGCTTATTTGTTTCTTTTCATCTCTATAACAACAAGATGGACTTTACCTAGGATGAGAATGGACCAGCTATTAAACCTTGGTTGGAAATTTCTTTTACCCATTTCTCTGGGTAATCTATTATTGACAACTTCTTCCCAACTTGTTTCACTATAAATATCAAATATGATAATAATATTCTAGGCCTTTAACTTCTCTCAAACAAGAGAAATAAACATAAATTTATTTATAGATATCTACAATATGTTTTCTATGGTGACTGGGTTCATGAATTATGGTCAACAAACAATACGAGCCGCAAGGTACATTGGTCAAAGTTTCATAATTACCTTATCACACACAAATCGTTTACCTGTAACTATTCAATATCCTTATGAAAAATCGATCACATCAGAGCGTTTTCGGGGTCGAATTCACTTTGAATTTGATAAATGTATTGCTTGTGAAGTATGTGTTCGTGTATGCCCCATAGATCTACCCGTTGTTGATTGGAGATTTGAAAAGGATATTAAAAAGAAACAATTACTTAATTATAGTATTGATTTTGGTGTCTGTATTTTTTGTGGTAACTGTGTCGAATATTGTCCAACAAACTGTTTATCAATGACAGAAGACTATGAACTTTCTACTTATGATCGTCACGAATTGAATTATAACCAAATTGCTTTGGGTCGGTTACCAATGTCAGTAATTGGCGATTACACAATTCAAACTGTTATGAATTCGACTCAAATCAGCATAGAGAGGGATAAAGAAAAATTCCTTGATTCAAGAACGATTACCGATTATTAATATTTTGATATTTTGACAGAAGGAATGCAAGCTTTTTCATTTTGGTTAGTCAGTACTTAAATAGTATATAAATATAGTATATAAATAATATATAATATAACTAATAACATAAAAAAACTAATAATTATATAATTATTACTCGTTGAGAATCGCTGTTTGATTTAAAGTTATATATAGAATATATTATTTCGCAATGATTTTGAAATATCAAATTCCACTTATATTTCGGAATAAAAATACTAAAGTAGGATTTGGCTAATAACTTTAAATAACCTTAATCTACATTAATCTATAACTCAATTTAATCTTAATTAATTTTAGTAAGGTTAAGGTATTTTATACAATAAAAAGATCTTTCTCCCTGGACTATTCAGTAAGGTCATGAAATCTTTCTACTTCGTTATTTCTCATTTTATACATAATGGATTTGNATTTCTCATTTTATACATAATGGATTTGCCTGGGCCAATACACGATATTCTTGTAGTATTTCTTGGATCAGTTCTTATATTAGGGGGTCTCGGGGTAGTATTATTTACCAATCCAATTTATTCTGCTTTTTCATTGGGATTGGTTCTTGTTTGTATATCCTTATTCTATATTCTATCAAATTCCTATTTTGTAGCTTCTGCACAACTCCTTATTTATGTAGGAGCCATAAATGTCTTAATAATATTTGCTGTAATGTTCATGAATAGTTCAGAATATTCCAACGATTCCCGCCTTTGGACGGTTGGAGATGGAGTCACCTCATTGGTTTGTACAAGTATTCTTTTCTCACTAATTACTACTATCCTGGATACGTCATGGTACGGAATTCTTTGGACTACAAGATCAAACCAGATTCTAGAACAGGACCTAATAAGTAACGTTCAACAAATTGGAATTCATTTAGCAACGGATTTTTATCTTCCGTTTGAATTCATCTCTATAATTCTTTTAGTTTCCTTAATAGGTGCAATTACTATGGCCCGTCAATAAAAAATACTTAGAACTTCTAATTCAAGAAAAAATGAATTAAATTATTAGAATAGAAAGAATTTTTAGTTAAATCAAATAAGAATATAGAAAGGTTTAAAGTTTTTAGTTAAATCTATTGCCAATACCTCTGTTCTCTAATTGTTCTATTCAAGTCAATACAATCAGTCGAATTGTTGCTCATAGTAAAAAAAGAATAGTGATTGATAAGGAGTTAGTCAATGATGTTCGAACATGTACTTTTTTTAAGTGTCTATTTATTTTCTATCGGTATCTATGGATTAATCACAAGTCGAAACATGGTTAGAGCACTTATGTGTCTTGAACTTATACTAAATTCGGTTAATATCAATCTCGTAACATTTTCTGATTTTTTTGATAGTCGCCAATTAAAGGGAGACATTTTTTCAATTTTTATCATAGCTATTGCAGCCGCCGAAGCGGCCATTGGGCTCGCAATTGTTTCGTCTATCCATCATAACAGAAAATCAACTCGTATCAATCAATCTAATTTGTTGAATAATTAGTCGTAATTATTCATTATGTAAATAAATATATATCCTATTTTATGTCTATTATATATGTATTATTAGATATATGTGTTTTTTTTTTATGTATAGCATATAACTATGCGTATATGTATTATATGTATGACTGTATGATATATACTTAATATTTTAATTAAGTTTTATTTTAAGTTTTTATTATTTTATATTATTTTATTTTTTTATTATTTTATATTATTTTATTATAATTAACTATGATATTTATAATATTGTTAATTATTATTTATTAAAAATTGCAAATTAGAATATAATTAATGTTAATTTGTAATTTAATTTTAATTTATAGTACAATATTGCATTGTTGGACAATTTTCGTTGGCACGCGAAACTCATCTCGTATAATTGTGGTTATTGAAACAGAAATCAAAGTTTCTTGGTACTTTCTCATGAACAGATTTAGAAATATTTTTTGATTCTTAAAAAATTTGATAAATTATCGATTCGTTTGGTATCTACAATATAAAAAATATATAAAAATAGTCATTTACTACTGAATTTTTCATACCAGATCGAAAAATTTTTATGTTCAAAACAGAAAAAATTCAATGTCACATTCAGTAAAAATTTATGATACATGTATAGGATGTACTCAATGTGTACGAGCCTGCCCTACGGATGTATTGGAAATGATACCTTGGGACGGATGTAAAGCTAAGCAAATTGCTTCGGCACCGAGAACTGAAGATTGTGTAGGTTGTAAAAGATGTGAATCCGCTTGCCCAACAGATTTTTTGAGTGTACGCGTCTATTTATGGCATGAAACAACTCGAAGCATGGCTCTAGCTTATTGATTGATACGTTACAAAAAATCCAATTGAATCATTTGATTCCTCTTTACGGACAAAAGCCCGTACTCGAGAAAATATCGATTATTCCGAGCACGGGCTTTTTTATGGTCAAAGCGTATCTTGTCTTTATCACGAGTTATTTTCCTTGGTTAACAATACTTGTTGTTTTGCCAATATTCGTGGGTTCTTCCATTTTTTTTCTCCCTCATCGGGGAAATAAGGTCTTTCGCTGGTATACTATATGTATATGCTTACTTGAACTCCTTCTAACGACCTATGTATTCTGTTATAATTTCCAATTGGACGATCCACTAATTCAATTAGAAGAGGATTTGAAATGGATAAATATTTTTGATCTTCACTGGAGACTGGGAATTGATGGACTTTCCCTAGGACCCGTTTTACTGACAGGATTTATCACTACTTTAGCGACTTTAGCAGCTTGGCCAATTACTCGAAATTCGCGATTGTTCTATTTCCTGATGTTAGCAATGTACAGCGGTCAAATAGGATCATTTTCATCTCGAGATCTTTTACTTTTTTTCATTATGTGGGAGTTAGAATTAATTCCTGTTTACTTACTTTTATCCATGTGGGGAGGAAGGAAACGTCTGTACTCGGCTACAAAGTTTATTTTGTACACTGCGGGGGGTTCGGTTTTTCTTTTAATAGGAGTTCTAGGTATGGGTTTATATGGTTCTAATGAGCCGACATTAGATTTTGAAAGGTTGGCTAATCAATCATATCCCGCGGTATTGGAAATAATATTATATATTGGCTTCCTTATTGTTTATGCTGTCAAATCGCCGATTATACCCTTACATACATGGTTACCGGATACTCATGGAGAAGCACATTACAGTACATGTATGCTTCTAGCCGGAATCTTATTAAAAATGGGAGCATACGGATTAATTCGGGTTAATATGGAATTATTACCTCGCGCTCATTCTATATTTTCCCCTTGGTTAGTAATAGTTGGAACGATGCAAATAATCTATGCAGCTTCAACCTCTTTCGGTCAGCGCAATTTAAAAAAAAGAATAGCCTATTCCTCTGTATCTCACATGGGTTTCCTAATTATAGGAATTGGTTCTATAACCAACACGGGACTAAACGGAGCCATTTTACAAATACTTTCCCATGGATTTATTGGTGCTGCACTTTTTTTCTTGGCCGGAACAAGTTGTGATAGAATACGTCTTGTTTATCTCGACGAAATGGGGGGGATATCTATTCCAATGCCAAAAGTATTTACTATGTTTAGCAGTTTCTCGATGGCTTCTCTTGCATTGCCGGGAATGAGCGGTTTTGTTGCGGAATTAGTAGTATTTTTTGGACTAATTACCAGCTCAAAATATTTTTTAATGTCAAAAATATTAATTACTTTTGTAATGGCAATTGGAATGATATTAACCCCTATTTATTTATTATCTATGTTACGTCAGATGTTCTATGGATACAAGTTATTTAATGTTCCAAACTCTAATTTTAGGGACTCGGGCCCGCGAGAACTATTTGTTTTAATCTGTATTTTTCTACCCATAATAGGGATTGGTATTTATCCGGATTTTGTTCTCTTGTTATCAGTTGACAAGGTACAGGCTATCTTATCTAATTTCTATTATAAATAGAAATTAAAGAAATAGTTTTCATTAATGATACAAAAAGTCTTATAATTCTGCGATCTTAAGATTTAATAAATCGTTCGCTTTACAATGTAAATTACAATGTAAAAAAAGAAAATCATTTATAATTGTAATGAGATGCGTCTCGAGTTTTTGAGAATCGTTTGACTTCTTCCTTAGAGGAAGTCAAACGATTCTCAAAAACTCGCACAAATCCGTCTTATATAAGACGACGCTCTTATGTATTTTTCGTGTGGTTCATTCACATTAACATCTAATTGAATGAACCATAACTGTGTAGACCTATTCCTAATAGATTGACCCCAAAATAGCATATCCAAATTATAAGAAATCCTATAGAAGCCACAAGTGCCGAATTCATATCTTGTAAACTTTGATTTGTTCTAGTATGTAAATAAATAGCGAATATGGTCCAAGTAATAAATGCCTCACTAGCCCATACTGCACCAGAAAGAATGCCTATGGTTAAAAAGCTAAACCCTAAACTAATAACACGAGAACTCCAATAATCCAAACGCTGGGTCAGTTGATATTTGTAATAATTTCGAAATAAAAGAAAAGAAGTGTTTTTAAAAACACTTCTTTTTGTATTCAAGTATTTTATCTCATCAAAGAAAAACAGCTTAATTAAGAAATTATTGCTTTTATCAAAAACATCGACCCTTTTTCGAAATGTAATGACTAAAAAAGCGATCGATAATAATGACCCGCATAAAAGAGCTGCGTAGCTCAATAACATCATACTTACGTGCATCATTAACCACTGAGATTGTAGAGCAGGTACCAATATTGCGGATTGATGTATTTCGGTTGAAAGACCCCAAGTGGCGAAACCCTGAGTAAAAATAGCACTTGGCCCGGTTATTGTGCTTAAATCGTTTTTAAGATTTCCTATTTTAGGAATCATATGAATAATGGATAAACCCCACGAAAGGAAGATTAATGACTCGTATAAATTACTTAATGGGAAATGTCCCGAATAAACCCAACGAATAATTAATAATCCTGTTATAAAGAAAAAGGCGGCTATCATACCCTTTTCCGATGAATCGCGTAATCCTATGATTTCGCGGATTAATAAGTTCATTAAAAAAATTGTAATGACAATTGAAATAATCGAAAAAGATATATGAGTTAATATATGTTCTAAAGTCACAAATATCATAAGTTAAACCCCGTTATAGAATGGAAATTTGGAATTAAATACATTATAGGATAGGAGCCACTGTGCCACTTCTTTTATAGGATGCCGCCACTCGGACTCGAACCGAGATGCTCTAGCACTGCTTCCTAAGAGCAGCGTGTCTACCGATTTCACCATGGCGGCCCACTTAAAATAATAATAAATATAAAAAATAGTTAACTCAACCCATACCGAATCGTCGAGATTCGACTATTCAATATAGTTTAGGAAACATTGGAATCGATCAATAAAGACTTATTATTTGTTTAATAAAATAAATTCTAATTAAAATGAAATAAATTCATATTTTAATGTTCAATAATCTTTTGTTCACTATCACCACTGTAGGTTCAATTTTAACAATCCCTTTTTCTTTTTTTAGGAATCCATGAATGAAATAAGAAATAACTAATATAAATGAATCCTAAAAAAAGAAAAAAATGGATTTTCTCAAAAACCAAATAACTAAGAGTTCATATGTATTAAAATTTCATCACTAAATTCAAGGAATTTTTTTCATTGTTTCAATACCTTAGTATCATAATCATAATTAAGTAGTAATATACTAATATTAAGTATATAGTATTAATTTTATTTGTTGTGTCCATAATTTAGGATACGATTTCATTTATTAAATCCAATTTAGTTGGTTTTTCTTTTGACTAAGCATATAACGAAAGAGTTTGAATCTCTATCAATTTAGTTTTCAGAATAGAAAACTAAATTGATAGAGAAATGAAATTGAAATAATATAGTAATAATGTACATAATACGCTTAGAATCCAATAGACAAAATAATTCTTTTTTTACATATCACATTTTACATATCGCATTCGCTAATTCTAAAAAAGCGAATATTAAGGAATTCATTCAATACATTAATTAGTAAATCTTAATTGTGCGTCTTAAAAAATATTAAGTTCGTCTTCTTGCTATGTCGATTCAAATTATTTTATTCCAAGGATTTCTTACTTAATTTGCCGTACAAAAAAACTTTTTGAATATCCGGTGGAAACGGATTTAGCTAAAGAAAGCACTTTTTCCGCAATTACATATCCTTTCTTCTTCCAAATATTTTTGCGAATGCGTTTTTTTGAAATAGAAGTGCGTTTTTTTGGAACCGCCATTCAAAACTTATTTTTATCGTTGTATGTGAAAGACATGTATTATTCAATTTCAATAATAGAATAGATCGTTCCCTTTAGCTATTATACATACTTAAATTTATACATATTTAAATACATACTCTATGTATTTTATATAATATATACCAGTTAATAAATTATAATCAAATTATATATTAATAATAATGAATTTTTTCAAAACATACAAATATATATAGACAGCCCTTTTCACTTTTTATTTTAACTTTGATTACTTTAGATTACTTTATTAAAATTCAAATTAAACGAAAATTCATATTTCTAGTTCTTTCTATACGAGGGAATAGCTATAATAGGATTCTGAATAAACAGAAGTTTTTCTTATCAGAATCCAATCAATCAGTTCCCTAATTAGGTTATATAATTATTACAAATCAATTAATTAGAATAACTGTCTTATCCTTTCTTTAATTGAGTCGAATTTTTGATAGGCACTATAACTTATATTTTATTTGAATCGAATACTCTTTTTTTGTGTAATTCTTTTTACTTAACTATATTAGTTATATCGTTATTAGTTTGATCAACCCATTTTTGTTTTACAATATTTTTCCAATATCTGAGAAAAGGCCCAACAATTAATAAAAAAAAAATTAACAAAAAGATAATTTTTTTTATTAATTGTTCTTTTCGAAAAAGAGAAAAAGGGTGAATTGGAAACACTAAAAAAAAAATAATAATGAAAATTACAATTTCTTCTTTTTTATGGAACATATATATCAATATGCATGGATAATACCCCTTCTTCCGCTTTCAGTTACTACGTCAATAGCTTTTGGACTTTTTTTTGCTCCTACAGCAACAAAAAAAAGTCGGCGTATGTGGGCTTTTATTAGTATTTTACCCTTAAGCATAATTATATTGATTTCGGCTAGTCTGTCTATTCAGCAAATGAATGGAAGTATTATCCATCAATATCTATGGTCTTGGACCATCAATAATGATTTTTCCTTAGAGTTTGGATACTTGATCGATCCACTGACTTCTATTATGTCAATACTAATTGCTACTGTTGGGATCATGGTTCTTATTTATAGTGACAATTATATGTTTCACGATCAAGGATATTTGAGATTTTTTGCTTATATGAGTTTTTTTAATACTTCCATGTTGGGATTAGTTACTAGTTCCAATTTGATACAAATTTATATTTTTTGGGAATTAGTGGGAATGTGTTCCTATTTATTAATAGGGTTTTGGTTTACACGACCCGTTGCAGCAAGTGCTTGCCAAAAAGCTTTTGTAACTAATCGTGTAGGGGATTTTGGTTTATTATTAGGAATCTTAGGTTTTTATTGGATAACGGGTAGTCTAGAGTTTCGGGATTTGTTCGAAATAGTTAATAACTTGATCCGTAATAATGGTGTTCATTTTTTCTTTGCTACCATGTGTGCCTTTTTATTATTCGTCGGTGCAATTGCTAAATCTGCGCAATTCCCCCTTCATGTATGGTTACCCGATGCCATGGAGGGGCCTACTCCTTTTTCGGCTCTTATCCACGCCGCTACCATGGTATCGGCGGGAATTTTTCTTGTAGCTCGACTTCTTCCTCTTTTCATAGTCATACCTTCCATAATGAATCTCATTTCTTTAATAGGCGTAATAACAGTACTATTAGGAGCTACTTTAGCTCTTGCTCAAAGAGACATTAAAAAAAGTTTAGCTTATTCTACAATGTCTCAATTGGGTTATATGATATTAGCTCTCGGTATAGGTTCTTATCGAGCTGCTTTATTCCATTTGATCACTCATGCCTATTCTAAAGCTTTATTGTTTTTGGGATCCGGGTCAATTATTCATGCAATGGAACCCCTTGTTGGATATTCTCCGGATAAAAGTCAGAATATGATTCTTATGGGCGGTTTCAGAAGATATATTCCAATTACAAGAACTACCTTCTTATTAGGCACACTTTCTCTTTGTGGTATTCCACCCCTTGCTTGTTTTTGGTCTAAGGATGAAATTCTTAATGATAGTTGGTTGTATTCACCAATTTTCGCAATAATTGCTTGTTTCACGGCGGGATTAACCGCATTTTATATGTTTCGGGTGTATTTACTTTCCTTTGATGGGCATTTGCGTGTTCATTTTCAAGATTATAGTACTACTATAAATATAAAGAGTTCGCTCTATTCCATATCTCTATGGGGAAAAAAAGTACCCAAAGCGGTCAATAGAAATTTATCACCAATAAATAATGAAGTCTTCTTTTTTTCAAAAAATACATATCCTATTTATGATGATTTAAGAAATACAATGCGATACTTTAGTGTCCGTTTTGGAAATAAATATACTTACACATATCCTCACGAATCGGACAATACTATGCTATTTCCTCTTCTTATATTGGTACTATTCACTTTGTTCATTGGCTTAATAGGAATTAATTTTGATCACGGAGTATTAGACTTTGATATATTATCAAAATGGTTAACTCCATCCACAACCCTTTTTCATCGAAATTCAAATTATTCTGTGGATTGGTATGAGTTTTTTACAAATGCAATTTTTTCAGTAAGCATAGCCCTTTTCGGGCTATTTATAGCATTTATTTTTTATGGGTCTATTTATTCCCATTTCCAGAATTTTGATTTAATCAATTTATTTGTAAAAGGGGGTCCTAAAAGAATTTTATTAGATCAAATAAAAAATGTGGTATACGATTGGTCATATAATCGTGGTTACATAGATATTTTTTATACTAAGTTTTTAACAATGGGTATAAGAGGATTAGCCGAACTAACTCGGTTTTTTGATAGACGTATAATTGATGGAATTACAAATGGAGTTGGAATTACCAGTTTCCTTATGGGAGAGGGGTTCAAATATATAGGGGGGGGGCGAATTTCATCTTATATATTTTTGTATTTATCTTTTGTATTATCTTTTCTTTTTTTATTTTTTTTTTCGTTGAATCTCTATGTCGTACCTTAGATCTTCGCCAAGGTTTTAGACAAAAAGGGAATAGAATCTTTATCTGAATCCCATCTGTTAACCAATCTTTGGGGAATTCTGTTTGGGATAATTGAACACCATTATAGGTACATTTAACGTGTATTTCTCTATTCCATTCCTTAAAATCCTCGCCCCACTCAGGTAATTGTAATAATAACATACGGACAACATTTTTAACTATTATCAAAAAAGGTAATACAATGTATTTTCTAAGAAAAGATTGGGTTATTAACATCAAACCCCTTATTGCTTGAGCAAATAGAATGCTATCCCAAGTTTCTGATATTGCTATTCGTTCATTTTCTTCATCTTTCTCCTTTTCTTTTGGCCCTTCCTTCTCAAGCTCAAGCCCAAGATCGGAAATTTTCAATTCCGATTCTCTACCAATCCAATTCCTAAATTTGATTTCATCAATATCCAAATAAGAAAATAAAAATATTTTGTCTATTCGATCCAAAAAAAGCGGGGAATGCGCGTTTGCTTGGAACATTTCCCAAATAACTGT